AATAATGATAACTATTTTGAGATCTGGTTTCTTTTTTCTTTTTTTCAGCAGTTTTATGGTTGTTGCCTTTTTGGTTTTATTTTTTGGTAAATCCTGATAGCGGTTTTTATGCTTGTTTTAATTATTTTTGTTTTTTTTATATTACAATTTATTTTGTCGGAGCATACACTTTTTTCTCAGGATATATTGTCACCTCTAGAGTCAGGATTTGAAAGTTTAAAGACATCTTCATTGTTTGGTAGGTATTTTTTCTTGATAGCGGTCTTATTTGTGTTGTTTGATATGGAGTTAATTCTTATTTTACCTGGAGTACTTTCATTTTCTTTTGTTGATTCTTTTTGGGTTTTATTATTCGCTTTTATATTAATTACCTTATTGTTGGAGTGAATTTTATCTGGATTGAAGTGAATTGTTTAGTGTTATTTAGATGCAGTGATGTTGTATCTTTGTTTTTCTGACACTTATACCATTCTGGGGTAGGGGGGCATTCCAAAATTTTGGGTCAGGCATTATAAGGTTTTTAGAGACATTACATGATCTTGTTATAATTTGGTTGGTTGTTATTTTAATAACTGTTTTTTTAGTAGGAGCTGGAGTATTTTTTTTCAAAAAAAATACGATTCTGAGTTTAGATTCTTTATCTTTGGAAGTAATTTGATCTTGTTTACCTATGGTAATCTTAGCTTCTATCGCTTTTCCTAGTTTATTATTATTGAGTAAACAGGAGACTATTAGGAAACCTTTTTTTACATTAAAAATAATTAGTAATCAGTGATCTTGAGTTAGGGAATACGATAATAATAGTTTTTATGATCATCTTTTAGATTTCGATGAGATTGAGATTTTAAGAAATCTCGAGACTCCAGTGTTTTTACCTAGAGAAAAAGTGGTGCGAGTTCTTCTATCAAGGTCAGATGTACTTCACTCTTTAGGTCTTCCTGGTTTAGGGGTAAAATTAGATTCAGTGCCAGGTCGTATAAATTCTACAATTATTGATGGTTCTCCAGGGATGTGTGTTGGTTCATGTTTTGAGTTATGTGGAACTGGCCATAGTGCTATACCTATTTCTTTTATTTTATTCTAATATATATAGTTTTATTATCTTTTAGGTATAATTTTATTATATTTTTAGGGTTAAATCAGACGAGATATGTTTTGGTTTTTTTAATTTTAGAATGGTTGTCTTGAATTTTTTCAGTTACCTTGATGGTGTTTTCAATAAAATATTTATTGATTCAAAGGTATTTTTCTCTGGCTTTTTTGGTTGCTCTTCTTAGGATACCAAAATTTATTATCTTGAGACTTCTATTAAAAATAGGTTTCCCACCTTTTTATAATTGGGCTATTGCTCTTTTTAAGTTTTTTAGTAAAAAAAGTTTGCTGTTTGCAATGACGATGCATAAGATCTTACCAACTATTGTATCTGGAAAATGTTTTTCTATATTTATAAGACTATTGTCTATTACAATGTTATGTATTTTATTTTTACAAGCTAGGAATTTATTTTTAGTATTAATATTCTCATCTTTTTTACATGGTTGATGGGTTATTCTTGCTAGATATTTTTATCAGAAGTTATTCTGACAGTATTGAGTAGTTTATGGTAGATTATTACTTTTATTTTTGACATCAATTACTTTTTCAAAGTTGGAGTTATTTGGATATGGACAAACTACCTTAAGAGGAATTTCTTTTCTAGTTTTAAGTGGATTCCCACCATTTTTACTCTTTTGGATAAAAGCTTCTGTATTCATAATTTTAGTAATAGGGAGAGCTTTTTTAGCTATAATGCTTATTTTTTCGTCTGTAATTAGGCTAATTGTGTATTTTCGAGTTTTATGTATAAGATTAGAGTTGAGAGAGAAAAATAGTGGAAAGTTTATTCCTATGTTAACAATTTCATTGTTAATTAGGTTTTTTTATTAGCTTGGCAGATAAGTGCATTGGATTTAAGTTCCAAATAGTGTAGTTAATAAAAAGAAAAGTTAGCTAATATAGTATTGATTTTGTAAATCAAAGATTTTTTCTTTTCGAAAGAGGAAAGGCTTTTTCTTTGTAAAAGAAAGGTTCCAGATAAACTACATCCTCTTATAGGGGGCAAAAGCTAAACGAAATTAGAAATTTCAGTATCCCCTACATAGAAGGAATATCCAGTAAGATTAAAAATCTTCTATGCGTTTTTACAACAGCCCTCTAGAGTCTTAGCCTTTGGATCCACATTCCAAGATTCTATAGAACTATAGACTATAATATTTTGGATAGTGCTTTTTTCAATTTTAGTGATTCGATTAAATGATTATTCTATTGCAATGAGTATCGGTTTGTTAGACCTTTTTAGGGCCTTTATAGTTTGGTTGGCAGTTGGAAGGGTGATTTTAGCTTATTTTAGGTCGCGATCTTTTTCCATTTTATGAGGTATATTGATGGTTTTTTGTATAAGAACCTTTTTAGTATCAAATTTATTCTGATTCTATTTGATATTTGAGTTAAGACTTTTACCAATTTTTATAATAATTCTTCTTTGAGGGGGGCAACCTGAACGGTTAGGAGCTAGAATATACTTTATCGTTTACACGATTATTTTTTCTGTACCTTTCTTGGTTATAATTATAAGAATCGGAATTATTTATTTTTGATGGCCTTTGTATTCTATACCTAGATTGCTTGTAAGGATAGTTTTTATTCTGCCTTTCTTAGTGAAATTACCAGTGTTCGGTCTTCATTTTTGATTACCAAAAGCACACGTGGAAGCTAGTACCAGTGGCTCTATAATTTTGGCTAGACTTCTTCTAAAATTAGGATCCTTTGGTCTATTTCGTATTTTATTAGTAATAGCATTAGGTGTCTTTCCTATGTTAATATTTGTTTGTGCTATTATTAGTAGTATTTTTACTGTTATGCAAGTGGACTTTAAAAAACTAGTGGCTTATAGTAGCGTAACGCATATGACTTTTTTATCAATAGCTAGGATGACTGTAAACAAAAGTGTCTTGTTTATGATAATTATATTTTCTGTAGCTCATGGGTGAGCGTCATCTAGATTATTTTTTTTAGTAGGACAATCTAGTGGTGTATCTTATTCCCGTTTAGGGATATTATTAAGTAGCATATCAAATTTATTCTGATTCTATTTGATATTTGGATTAATTCTAATATCCAATTCGTCTATTCCTCCAATACCATCTTTCTTTCCTGAGGTGTTAGCTATTTGCGGAGCCTTAATAAGTATTAGAGTTGTTATTGTATGTTTTATTTTTTTTAGGTTGTTAGTATGTTATTTCAACTCGATTTTGTTCCTTGGAATCTCTAAATCAAAAGGAAATCACTTTAAAGGAGGAATTTTAAGTATTTCGGAATCAATTGTTATCTTTACTCAAGTGGCTCTGTCTATTATCTCTATTATGTTAATCTTTCAATTTTAAATAACTACATTATTTAATGTATTTTGTCCGGTTATATGTTCATTTAAGTTAACTAGTAGACAAAGATTATTTCTTTTTTTTACTAGGATATTTTGTTTATTGTTTTTATTTACTTTTTCATTTGAGGCGCTTATTCCCATAGGGGAATTATTATTTCCTATGGAATTTTCATCTTTTGTATTTTTATTTGTATTCGTATTGTTGTTAATATTTAATTTGATTTCATTAACACTTAGTAGATATACTGTAACTACTACTCTTTCCTTTAACTTATTTTTAGGCTTTACTTATTGGACTGCTAGGATTTTATTATTTACCTCTTTCAAACCACACAGCTTTTCTTCTTTATTGCCTTTAGGATCTCCTCTGCTTTTGAGCCCTTTTTTATGCATGATTGAACTTGTATCCATCTCTGCCCGACCAGTTACCTTATGTTTTCGGTTGTTAGCTAATATATGCGCAGGTCATGTTATTTTAGGATTAATCTTTAAAGCTAATTGAGGAATATGATTATTAGGTCTACCTTTAATAACCTTAGAAATCTTGGTTGCTTTTATTCAAGCATTTGTCTTCTCTATGCTAATTTCAGTTTATTTTCAAGAAGCTGTAAGGCACTAAAGGATTTAGTTTAGAGAAAACGTAGCTTTGAAGAAGCTAAGAGTCATCCTTATCTAGAAAAGCTTCTTGAAAGAGTTTGCAACTCTAAAATCCTTTTCGTGTACAAGAGTGTGCTTGCATACAAAACTTTGGTTTTTGTGGAACCGTACATTTTGGTTAAAAAAGATTGTTACTCTAAAGAAGAATACCTAAAACCTAGTTTAAGAAGAATAAAGAGTTTGGAACTCTAAGGTAAACGTTTTGTCTTTTAAATTCTAGGAGATCTGTTATTTTAAAGGATCTGAGTGCTGACCAAAGAAGTTTTAGCAATTCTCGAAAACTAAGAAAACGACCGACAAATTCCATTGCCAGCTGTCGCGGTTATTATGGTGGATCAAAAAGAAACAAATCAAACCACTCTTAAAAGAAAGAACACGGTGAAATGTTTCTTTTTCATTAAAAAGGATTTAAACAACAAGGATCAGATACCCTTTTAGTTTAACCAAAATAAACAGAAAATAATACTGAAGGAACTTTGCTAGTGTACATCACTTAGGGGGAGCTGGGAGTTAAAGTGATAATCCTCATAAAATTTCCCTACACAATAGTTTCCAAATCGCTGTCCTAGCCTTTTCAAAATTGGGATTTAGGTTATACCTTATAGGTCAAGTGAGAAAGAATTCACTTTAGGGACTTCCTGGGTCACATTAACAAAAAAGCTGTACTTAAAAGTAACTTTTAAAGTAAAGCTGAAATCATTAAGTATAGGGACAAATCGCTCGGTAACCCTGAGAAGGGTAAGCCGCAACAAGGTAAGAGTACTGGAAGGTGTTCTTTTAATGGAGTCCCTCGTAAACGACAATTACACGTGCTCACATAACACTATTCCATCGGCTTAAGGTCTCTGACTACAAACCTTCAAAGTTTGAGGATTATGCCGAAAACAATGGTTAATAATAACAAGTTATATAAAAAATCTTTCTACTCTTTGAGAATTACCAAGACCGAAGACTCTATCATATTGATGGGGATTTGGTAGTTTATTAGGAATTTTAATAGTAATTCAAGTAGCATCAGGACTAATTTTAGCTTTTTGTTATTCTAGGGGTTTTTTAGCTTGATTATCGGTGGTTGAGATTACACGGGAGGTATATGCTGGATGGCTAATTCGATCCATTCATAGAAACACTGCTTCTTTCGTATTTTTCGTTATATTTATACACTTTTTCCGAGGAATTATTCAAAGCTCTTTCTATTTAGGACTCCCTTGAATTAGGGGATTTGTTTTGATGTTACTAACTATAGCGGCTGCTTTCTTGGGATACGTACTCCCTTGAGGTCAAATATCTTTTTGGGGAGCTACCGTTATTATTAACTTATTAAGAATTTTACCTTACGGTAAAATGCTGGTGGTCTGACTGTGAGGAGGATTTTATGTCTCTGCAGCTACCTGTAGGTTTTTTTTTGCTCTTCATTATATCATCCCCTTTGCTGTATTAATAGTTATCCTTATCCATTTATTTTTCTTACATTTTTCAGGGAGTACTTCCTTTGGGGGCATAAACTATTCGGATAGACTAAAAGTGAAATTCGGACTTCTATTTTCTGTAAAGGATATAGTCAATATTATTTTTATCTGAGCTGGCTTCCTTCTTGTTTTAAGGATGCCTGATTTATTCTCTGATCCGGTAAATTTTTTACCAGCAGATCTATCTTCATCCCCTGTCCACATTCAACCCGAATGATACTTTCTACATTTTTATGCGGTCTTGCGAGCAATCCCTAATAAAGTAGGAGGTCTAGTTATATTCTTTCTTGCTATTTTCATTATCCTGCTCTTTTCTTGAATAAAATCAGAAATTTCATTGTCACACTTTCTCTATTATGATTTTTTAGCATGATCATTCGTATTTTTTAATTTTCTACTTATTTGACTAGGAAGCCAGCCAGTAGAGGATCCCTTTATCGGACTAAGTCAATTCATAACTTTGTTATACTTTAGTTTTTTCTTCTTTTTGAAATCTATAGATTTTTTCACCTTTCATAGTTTTTAAAAGCTTCTTTCCTCGATTCGAAGTCAAGTGTGATTACACTATGCTTTTACCTAGAGTAAACGGGTATCTCAGAATATGAATGTAATAAAGTAGGCCTTTTATTTATAGAATCAATTATAGTTCTACCTCAAAGAATGGACAAAACCACCCGTATTCTAACAAAGGATTCTCATCAGATATAAAACAAAAGTAAGGTGGCAATTAAACTTATCAGTGATCCTATAGAAGAAAATGAATGCCAAAAAGAAAACGTAGTAAGATAGTCACTATAACGACGGGGCATACCCTGAATTCCTAAAAAATGTATTGGAAAAAAGGTAATATTAACACCTAAAAATAATAAGATAAATTGAGTCATAGATAGAGTATTATTTAAAGCTAACCCTGTAAAAACAGGTCACCAATTAACTAATCCAATTATAATAGTAAATACTGCTCCTATTCTAAGTACATAATGAAAATGTGCTACTACATAGTAAGTATCGTGATATAGTAAGTCTAAGGTTCCGTTAGCTAACACAATCCCAGTCAACCCTCCAACTGTAAACAGAAATAAAAAACCAAGGATTCATAATTGTAAAGGTGCTAATATCACCTTTCTCCCTCTAAAAGAAGCTAACCATCTAAATACCTTAATTCCAGTTGGCACAGCGATAATTATAGTAGCCGCTGTAAAATAGAGTCGAGTATCTATATCTAATCCAACTCTAAATATATGATGTGCTCACACTACACATCCTAATACTCCAATTCTAGTAATAGCTAAAAACATACCAGGGACTCCAAACGGAGAAGGTTTACCGCTAGAAATCATAACAGCATGCCTAACCAATCCGAATCCTGGTAAAATCAAAATATATACCTCGGGGTGTCCAAAAAATCAAAAAAGATGTTGAAACAGGATAGGATCCCCTCCACCTAAAGGGTCAAAGAAGGAAGTATTTAAATTTCGATCAAATAAAAGTATTGTAATTCCACCTGCTAAAACAGGTAATCTAAGAACTAATAAGAAAGCAGTCACTCAAACTCTAATCAAAAATAATGGTATTGACATTCAGGAAAGAGACCTAGACTTTAAATTGTTAATAGTACATAAAAAATTAATAGATCCAGCAATCGATCTTACTCCAGCTAGGTGTAAACTAAAAATTACCAAATCTACCCTTCAATTCGAATGTCCCGTAATACTACTTAGTGGTGGATAAATAGTTCATCCAGTACCAGCTCCACAGCCTAAAAGTATAGAGCTCATTATAAATAATCCACTAACCGGAAGAAGTCAGAATCTAAAATTATTTAAACGCGGAAAACATATATCTTGTGCTCCTAATATTAAAGGTAATAAAATATTACCAAATCCCCCAATTAAAATTGGTATCACTATAAAAAAAATTATTAAAAACGCATGCAACGTCACTACAGAATTATAAAAATTACTAAAGTTTGCTGTTTGTCTTCATCATCTTGATAATGGTAATAATAGAGTCCAACGTATTAAAACCCTAGTAGAAGCCCCAAGTACACCCAAAGCTAACGCTTGTAGCAAATATAATATACCGATTTCCTTATGGTTACACCTAGTTAATCATAATATTGTGAATGGTTGGAATACTAGTTCTACTAATTCTAGGATTAATATTAGTAGCCTTTTATACCTTATTAGAACGAAAGTTATTAGGTTCTTCTCAAGTTCGACTAGGGCCTAACAAGTTAGCCCTCCTAGGAGTATTACAACCGGTGTTCGATGGCCTAAAGCTCTTAACTAAAAGTTTACATATACCAGTGATTAGCCAAATATTATTATTCATTGGTCCGGCCATTTCTTTTATGACTTTTATAATCTTTTGAACATTTGTACTTCCCTGAAGTGGTAACTTCATATTTCGCTGTTCTTCTCTTTTACTGTTTATAATATTAGGGTTTAGAGCTTACAGAGTGGTAATTATAGGTTGGGGAGTTTCCAGGGTGTTTTCTAAGTTAGGCAGTTTACGCGCAATATTACAGGGACTATCCTTTGAAGTTTCTTTAATTTTAGCATTTTTTATAACACTAATTCATTTAAATAGAGTAAATTTGAATAATCTTTTAATTTGTTCTGAAATTTCCATTACCTGAGGACTTATATGGGTTATTTTATGTTTAATGGAAAGAAATCGAGCTCCATTTGATTTATTAGAGGGAGAAAGTGAACTTATTAGAGGTTTTAATATTGAGATAAGTAGAGTAGTATTTGTTCTTGTATTTTTAAGAGAGTATGGTATTCTATTTAGTCTAAGAATATTAATTTCTATTCCGTTCTCAGAAGGTTTGAGAGTAATAGCCGTTTTGTGTGCCTCCTTTATATTATTTATTCGGAGTTGCTTTCCTCGTGTGCGTTACGATTCCCTTATAGTTTTAATATGACAGGCTTTTCTACCAGCTGTAGTTATACTTTCTTTTCAATTAAAATTTTTTTAATCAGATGGCAACAATCACATTTAATAAGAAATAGCTGATGACCTCTTCATATAAGGTTAGCTACATTTTTTATTGTTATAAGTCTTTTGTTATTTCTAAAAGGAAATTTCAGAACCATTCACTATTTACTATTTTTTCCGACGTTCATTGTACTTTTTTTATGAACACGTGATGTTTCCCGAGAAAGAACATTCCAAGGCAACCATTCTCGTCTTGTGGCAGCAAGATTAAAATGAGGCCTGGTTTGATTTTTGTTCAGCGAAGTATGGTTCTTTTTTGGAATTTTTTGAAGTTTCTTCCATGCTAGAATATCGCCTATTACAACTGGAAATATTATTTGACCATTGGTCGGGCTTGACATCATTCCGCCTTTCCAAGTTCCGTTATTAAATACTATTGTTCTCTTAATGAGAGGGGTTACAGCAACTTTGTCTCATCATGAGGTATTATCCGGAGAAAAATCAAGATGGCTCTTCTACAGTTTATTATTAGGAGTCTATTTTCTAATGTTACAAGGAATGGAGTATTATTCTTCTTTATTTTCTATTTCTTCTAGAGTGTTTGGTTCTTTATTCTTTTTAGGGACTGGCTTTCACGGCTTTCACGTTTGTTTGGGTGCCGCTATGCTTTTAATGTCTTTTCTTCGAGTAAGGATAAATAAGTTGTCTTCAGGGCACCATTTTTTTCTTGAATTTTCATTGTGGTATTGACACTTCGTAGACGTGGTATGATTGTTTTTATTCTTTTGAGTCTATGTATGAAATAACTTTTAGATGATTCGTCTTATCATCTTTGAGTTAGACAAAAAAACTCTGATAACCATTAATGAAATAAAAAGAGATAAAAGCGGTAATCTAAGTGTCATAGGCATCTTCTCGTACCAAAATATAATATTCATATTTTCTCTAAAGTCTATACTACTTACTCTAAGAAAAAAAAAATAGGATAGTATATAAACAATAATTATTAGAGAGGTGTTAATTAATAATCTACTTTCTTGGTGAGATAAAGTTGAAATTATAACGATTAATAAAAGTAGCCCTCCGACAAACACTAAACAAAAAATAAATACCACTAATCCGGAAAATTCAAGTACTTGTCGAGCAATCATAATAGATAAGATGGATATTGGAATAGTTAGTAGTCTACATCAAAAAGTACTTTGCAGTACTATTAAAAGTGTCATAGAAAACAAGAGTATTTCTCTTATTATTAAAAGAATAAAATTGCAAAGAAAGCAATAGTAAGTGGTAAAAGAGTATTAAGCCTTCTTTTTATTAGAATAATTTCATAAGTATTAAAAAAAATAAAATAGATGGGTTCTAATATTAGAAAACTTAATGAGATATTTTTAAATAGACTTAACTTGGAGATTCTTTTTCTTGCCAAAAGTTGAAGGGAAAACCCAAAAAGTAAAGTAAATAGAGTATTGGTCATAAGAAAAAAAATAAATAATATTACTCAATAACTCCTGAATGTTCTAGTATTATAGAAAGTGTTATTATTATAAAAAAATCCAAAAGATATAGTAAATATAGTAAGTATAATAATAGGAAAATATATTATTATACTTCTTAAAGTTCTTACAGTCTTTTCTCTTTCTCCTCATAAACACAGAGAGAGTAACTTAAAACAGTAGGATAAAGTTAGTGTTACTAGGACAATAACACTAGCTCACGAAAGCACCCTATTTGAAAAAATGAAGTGTGTTAAGAGAATTTGTTCTTTGGAATACATTCCACTTTGAAATAAAATCCCTCTTAATCTAAGAATTCTAATGATTAATGCTATTCTTAAAGTATTAGCAGAAATTGGTAATTTTCGAGAATCTTGTTGAGAATGATTTAATCCTAATACTCTTCCTACAATTAAGAATAGATCTGCTTTTGCTAAAGCATGACAAACTAAATGAAAGAAACAAATCAGTTTCCCCCCTAAATATAGTGAAACAACTATTAACCCCAACTGGCTCAAGGTTGATAGAGCTACAATTTTTTTTATGTCTGTTTCTAATAAAGCAGCGAGACTTGCTATTAGCGTTGTTAAACCTCCGAATAACAATCACAAAATTGATGATGAACTAGGAAAAAATCGAATAAGTAACCAAATGCCAGCAGTTACTAGGGTAGATCTATGTACTAAAGCACTAACTGGTGTAGGAGCAGCTATAGCTGCTGGAAGTCAACTAGTAAAAGGTCATTGAGCTCTTTTAGTAAACGTTAAAATGAATGCTAAGATGATTAAAAATTGATTCAAGTTAAACGTAGGTGAAAATACAAATATCCAGTAAGAAAAGTTTAGAATCAAACAAGCATCCCCTACTCGATTGGTTAATAACGTCAATAGTCCTCCGTTCACTCTTATTCAATTTTGGTAGAAGATAATGAGCAAGAATGAAGAAATTCCCAGACCTTCTCATCCTAAAAAAACGAAAAATAAACTTTCCCTAAAAATTAGTAAAACTATTGAAAATACAAAAACGAATAACGTTGAGAAAAATCACCTGATTCTCTTCTTGTGTATGTAAAATCGAGATCAAGAGAAAACGCATAAGGAAATTGTAATAACCAGAATAAAAAATACAATTACTTGTACATCACTGAGGATTGATAGTGTAAATACTCTAATGTTGCTAATTAGATCAACAATATTGATCTTAAACGGAAATAAAATTAAAGAAGTTAATAAGCAGTATATAAGGAATAAAATATAATAGAATCAAGTCTTAAAATTTATGACTAGGCAAGCCAAAAGATAATTTCAAATTATCTAAAAAGTCATGAAGCTTAAGTTAGTTAGACTAAAGGATTCATGCTCCTTAAGCGCGAGAGCAGACTTCAAATAATGTGCCTATGGGATCAGGATTAATTTATTATTTTCTAGAAGAAAAAGTAGAAATATTGTATCAATGACGCTTGCTTTTCATATAGAATAATGAATAACAAAACGCTATTTGAAGATATTAAACATCTTATTATATCTACTTTTTAAACTTGCTCATATTTGTTCTAATAATTTGTTTTTCTATTATATAAATTGATTGGTTTTAAGTTAATGAGTAGGTAAAACTAAAAACTTTACTTATCGTTTTACAAAAACACTTCTACGTAATTAGGTAGTAGTCCCTGCTCCCTGCGTAGTAAAGAGCAGGACTTCTCTAAGGTAGCAAAATAATTTGGTTATTAATTTTGATCTGGTATGAAAGGGAATTAAGTAAATAAAATTTAACACTTTTTTAAATAAAATAAATAGTCAGAATTCTATTAAGATTTAGCACTACGATAAGACCCTAGGATCTTGAAGTCTGTTGGGGAAACACAGTAAAGTTCTTTTCCTAACCCATAAAGACATAGATACCCTAGGGATAACAGCATTAATCCTACATAGTTTTTATATAATAGGGACAGTTGACCTCGATGTTGGATTGAATTGGATTAATAGATTTAATAGGATTGTTCATCCTTAGCTAATTCAAGTGATCTGAGTTCAGAACGTTGTGAAACAGTTCAGTTTCAATAGGCTTTGACGATGTTCTTTTTTTTAGTACGAAAGGAACTAGAGAAGTTTTTCTACCCTGGAGGATTAGCTCAGCAAATTTAGGGTTTGCTCAAATAAAAGTAGAATCCCCTTTTCTTCTCATTGAAAATGAGATATGATTATCACCATCAGGACTAGCTAGGATTAGTGTATTAGCATTACTAATTTCCGATTAGTGGGTGATTCCTGCGAGATAGTAGCTTTAAGTATCGCTTTTGCATAGCGAAGGTTTTATCTCGACTATTAGCTAAGCTATGCCTTATTTTACAGACAAGGGTTTTATAGTCATAATTACTCTTTTTGTTAGTTTTATTATAAGTATAATTTTATTGTTAGTTTTATTTAGAGTTTTTAAGTGGTCAAAGCCGTTATTAGTCATCGTTTTATTAGAGGGTGTTGTGGTTTTATTATTATGTGTATTATTTCAATGGATTACGGGGCCGGTCATATTGGTGATTCTCTCGTTTTTTGTAGGGGAAGCTTTAGTTTTGTTGACTTCATTTTTTGGGGTTTTGCGGAGGTCTGGGAGGCCATATGGTTCCATTTTTTTTTATTAA